CTATGAATAGGAGACGTTGTATTAGTATCTACAGGACCTAAATTATCAACAGGTTTTCCAAGCACGTTGAAAATTCGTCCCAGAGTCGATCCACCGACGGGAACACTTATAGGAGCTCCCGTGTCAATCACTTCCAGCCCTCTCATTAGACCATCTGTATCACTCATAGCTACAGCTCTAACCCGATTATTTCCCAATAATTGCTGTACCTCGCAAGTCACGTTCGTTTGTTCATTGTCTCGCCCTTGAACTACCAGAGCATTATAAATATAAGGCATCTTGCCCGGAGGAAAAGCTACATCCAGTACCGGACCAATGATTTGGACGATACGCCCTAGGTTTTTTTTTTCAACCACGGAAACCTCAGAACCAGAAGGGGTAGGATGGATTCTCATAATCAAAAATCTTTTTGGGCCAACTTTTTCGAATTCAAAATAAATATAGCACGCCGATCGATTAGTTCAATAAGAAAAAGTGGATGAATAAGAATCTTGAATCTTGGGCAAGTCTTTCATTTGTCTATAATGATAGACAATTTTATCCATATTATCTATTCGATAGAAATTCTATAGAATTCGAATCTTCAATTTTTTCTATTTCCATTACGGTTCATTATTTCTATCTCTTTGGCTCTTCTTATTTTTTTCAGCATATTGATTTATCCCTAGCCTCTTCTTTTTTTTTCTTTCTTTTTTAAAGCTTTTCTAGATGACTTCCGTTTATTTTCACATTTAGGATTTACATATAAAACATATATCACTGTCAAGAGGGAAGTTCTTATTTGAAAAGAATTGAAGGGGATTCATAAAAAAGTGAGCTGGGTAGGAGAGGAGGTCGTCGAACTGGGTATATAGAATTGAATGACTATAAGCCAACCCTTGGAGAAGTTTCGACGCTGGATTCTCTCTCGAATACGGTTGAATCTAAGATGAATAGTTGGTTTATGTTATAGAAGAAAGACATGTATATTTGATATTAGATATTAACTAGTATCTATTTTATATAGATTTCATTTGTTTCATTTGACCTACTACTCTCATTCTTGGATCCGGATTCTAATACAATAGAAGCCCTTCCATCTCGTTGTGACTGTGAATTAAATGAATAGACGGGGGAAATCCAGAAAAATTCTAAAATGGAAGAGCAAAAGTTGTAGAGGAATCACAAGAATTCTGTGGATAGAAACTAAAGATATCGAAGTAGTTCTGACGATTCAATAATATTCTGACTTCTCAATTCGATGGATGAATCCTAGCGATGGAATAATGAAGTCATAATTCATTAATTGATTGTATCATTAACGATTTCTTTTTTTGTTACGAGGAAATTATCATGAATCCACTCATTTCTGCCGCTTCCGTTATTGCTGCTGGGTTGGCCGTAGGACTTGCTTCTATTGGACCTGGAGTTGGTCAAGGGACTGCTGCGGGTCAAGCTGTAGAGGGTATCGCGAGACAGCCAGAGGCGGAGGGAAAAATAAGAGGTACTCTATTGCTTAGTCTAGCTTTTATGGAAGCTTTAACAATTTATGGATTGGTTGTAGCATTAGCACTTTTATTTGCGAATCCTTTTGTTTAATCTTATCTTAGAATTAGAAATAGGATAATTTGCTTTTTCAAATTTTCTCAAGATTCCCCCTACGATTACTTTTTCGTTGAGAAAATTACCTACGGGAGGGGCCGATGAAGAATTAGCATACTGACTCGCTTTCACCCTTTCCCTTCCTAGTCTAAGCGAACTCTTTTTAGTAAGTCTTAGTATCCCCATAATCCAATAAATGGAAAATAAAGGGGCAGTTCAGAATTGAGAACTCACTAAAATGTTTTTTTACTCGATTTCAGAAAAAGAAACAAAGAAGAGAGTACATAAAAAAAGCGGGGTGGAGTGATACAAAAATCACTCCGTTCGGTTTTTTAGTCTATCTATAAGAGGAGAGCTTATGAAAAAGGTAACCGATTCTTTCCTTTCTTTGGGCCACTGGCCATCTGCTGGGAGTTTCGGGTTGAATACCGATATTTTAGCAACAAATCCAATAAATCTAAGTGTAGTGCTTGGTCTATTGATCTTTTTTGGAAAGGGAGTGTGTGCGAGTTGTTTATTTCAAGAATAGGCTGGGCCAACCAGCTGTACCCTTTCTTTTCCTTAGAACTAGGAGAGAGGGGTGCATGATCTCGCGAATGACTTCTGAATCAATTCAGAAATTCTCTGTAAGAACCATAGCATTTCGTGATTCATTGGTAAATCGACTTTGATTCTCTCTAAAATAAAATGTGAGACTTTTAACATGGTTAAAGCAAATCGTTTGAAGTCAAGACACTGCATGCACGGTACTCTTTCTATCACTATGTTCATTATAGAGATGTTTTCAAAATGAATATTGTATCGATATAGGATACTCATATTGATAAAATGATTTGAACCATTTATTGTCAAAATAGGCATTTGCCCCCCTATTATCCAATGCTGAATTGACGACCTGTGTCTTATCTTATGTATAAAT